CTACTACCAGAAATTCAATGCGTAATCTCAGCATTCAATGTGTATTCCTGAATAATCTCATTTTTCAATTATTCAACCATTTCATTTTACCAAGTTCAATGTTAGCCAGATTAGTCAACATTTATATGTTTCGATGCAACAACAAGATCTTATTCGTAACAAGTAGTTTTGTTGGTTGGTTAATTGGTCACATTTTATTCATGAAATGGGTTGGATTGGTATTAGTCTGGATACGGCAAAATCATTCTATTAGATCTATTGTACTTATTCGATCTAATAAGTACCTTGTGTCAGAAGTGATAAATTCTATGGCTCGAATCATTAGTATTCTCTTATTTATTACCTGTGTCTACTATTTAGGCAGAATACCGTCACCCATTCTTACTACGAAACTGACAGAAACCTCAGAAACGGAAGAAACAGATGTCGAAATAGAAACAACTTCTGAAAGGAAGGGGACTAAAGAGGAACAAGAGGGATCCACCGAAGAAGATCCTTCTCCTTCCCTTTTTTCGGAAGAAAAGGAGGATCCGGACAAAATCGATGAAACGGAAGAGATCCGAGTGAATGGAACGGAAAAAACAAAGGATGAATTCCACTTTGACTTTAAGGAGACATGCTATAACAATAGCCCAGTTTCTGAAACTTCTGATCTGGATGGGAATCAAGAAAATTCGAAGTTAGAAATACTCAAAAACAAAGAAAACGAAGCAATTTTATTCTGGTTTGAAAAACCTCTTGTGACCCGTCTTTTCGACTATAAGCGATGGAATCGTCCATTGCGGTATATCAAAAATGATCAATTTGAAAAAGCTATAAGAAATGAAACGTCACAATATATTTTTTACACATGTCGAAGTGATGGCAACCAAAGAATAGCTTTTACGTATCCATCCAGTTTGTCAACTTTTTTGGAAATGATACAAAGAAAAATGACTTTGTACACAAATACAATGGAAAATCACTTCTCTTATGAACTGTATAATCAATGGGTTCATAGCAAAGACCAAAAAGAAAAGAATCTAAGCAATGAATTTCTAAGTAGACTACAGGCTATAGACAAGGGATCTCTTCCTATGTATATAATAAAAAAAAGGACGAAATTATGTAATAATAAGATAAAGAAAGCATACTTGCCGAAAAAATATGATCCTCTCTTGACTGGTCCCTATCGTGGAACAATTGCCTTTTTGTTTTCACCCTCCATCGAAAATTACATGGGAATTCTTTGGATAAATAAGATCCATGGTATGCTTTTTACTACTAATACTGATTATGTAGAATTTGATAAAAAAATGGATATGTATGCGTTTGATAGAAAATCATTATCAACAGAAATAGAACCTTTTTTTAACTTTATTAATAAATTTAATACAGAATCACCATCGTATTTAAATATGAAAAGACTTTCTTTATTTCTAGAAAAAAAAAAAAATTATTCAAAAGATAAATCAAAATTTTTAAAATTTTTATTCAATGCAGTTCTAACTGATACCAACGATCAGACAATTCGAAAAAAATATCTTGGAGTAAGCATAAAAGAAATAAGAAAAAAAATACCTCGATGGTCATATAAATTAATCAACGATTTAGAACACGAACAAAAAGCAAATGAGGAAGGCCTGGCAGAGGATCCTCAGATTCGTTCAAGAAAAGCTAAACTTATAATAATTTTTAATGATAATCAGCAGAATACCGATAATACCCTAGATATTTATAATTCTAATCAAACAGAGGAAGTAACTTTATTACGTTATTCTGAACAATCCGATTTTCGTCGAGAGATAATAAAAGGCTCGATGCGCGCTCAACGACGGAAAATGGTTATTTCAAAACAGGTTCAAGCGAATGCCCATTCCCCCCTTTTCATGGACAGAATAGAAAGCCCTCTCTTTTTTGCGTTTGATATCTCCAAACTGATAAAATTTATTTTTATAACTAGGGTGGGTAAAAAGACAGAATTTAAAATTTCGGATTATGTGGAGGAAGCGAAAAAAAAAAAGGATAAACTAAGAGTGGACAAAAGTTACAAGCACAAAATGCAAGAAAAATCGCAGATCGAAACAGCAGAAATTTGGGATACTATTCTATTGGGTCAAGTAATAAGAAGTTCAATATTACTAACACAAGCAATCCTTCGAAAATATATTCTACTACCTTCTTTTATAATAGCTAAAAATATTGGTCGTCTGCTATTATTTGACTTTCCAGAATGGTCTGAGGATTTAACGGATTGGAAGAAGGAAAGACATGTTAAATGCACCTATAACGGTGTTCAATTAGCAGACAATGAATTTCCAACAAACTGGTTAACAGAGGGTATTCAAATAAAGATACTCTTCCCTTTCCGTCTGAAACCTTGGCACCGATCTAATCCAGACTCTCCTTATAGAAAAAAAAAAAAACAAAAATATGATTTTTGTTTTTTAACTGTTTGGGGGATGGAAACCAACCTCCCTTTTTGCTCTCCCCGAAAACGACCCTCCTTTTTTGCACCTATTTTTAAAGAACTTGGAAAAATGCTTCTAAAAAGGAAGCCAAATTGTTTTCCTATTCTAAGAAGATTAAACGAACGAACAAATTTCTCTCTAAGAGTCTCAACAACAATTAAAAAAAGCATTCTCCTTATCAAAAAAATAAAAAAAGAATTAGCAAAAATAAACCCAAAGCTATTATTTGGATTAGGAGAAGTATATGAGTTGCGTGAAACTAAAAAAGAAAAAGATTTTTTAATCAGTAATAGTATTATTTATAAACCATCCAGTAAAATAAAATCTATTGATTGGAGAAGTTATTCACTGCCAGAAAAAAAAACAAAAGAGCTGACTGATAGAACAAGCCTAATCATAACTCAAATAAACAAACTTATAAAAGAAAAAAACATTAGTTCGAACAAAAAAAGTAATGATGCTAACAGATTAGAATCCTATATATTTTTTTTGCAGGTGTTAAAAAGAATAAAGATTAGATTAATCCGTAAATCACATTTTTTTATCAAATTTTTCTTTCAAAGGATATACTTCTTAGGTATGATTAATATTCTTCGGATCGACACACAAGTTTTTCTTGAATCAACAACAAAAAAAGTTAAAAAATACATTTACACTATTTATATTAAAGCAAATCCCGAAAGAATTGAGAAAAAAAAAAACAAAAAAATTCACTTTATAAAATCACTTTCTAATAGTAATATTAATAAATATCCAAAGAACTTACCTTCTTTGTCACAAGCATATGTATTTTACAAATTATCAAAAACCCACGTTATTAACTTAAGATCTGTTCTTCAATATCACGGAACACCGGTTTTAAAGAAAAACGAACTAACGGGATATTTTAGAACACAAGGAATATTGAGTTCCGAATTAAAAAATAAAAAACTTCGTAATTCTAGACTGAATCAATGGAAAAATTGGTTACGGGTTCATTATCAATATAATTTATCGAAAATTCAATGGTCTAAATTAGTAGCCCAAAAATGGCAAAATAGAGTTAATCAAGCCCCCCAAAAAGATTTAAACAAATGGTATTCATATGAAAAAGAAACTTATTCTCTATTAAAAAAGAAAAAAGAAAATTTTAAAAGACACTCTGAATATGACCTCTTCTCATCTAAATCTATTAATTATGAAGCTAAGAGGAACTCCTATAGTTATGTATCATCATTACACGTAAACAATACTGAAGAGATTTCTTATAATTACAACATAGATAAAAAAAAATTATTTGATGGGCTGGCAATTATACTTATCAAGAATTATCTAGGAAAAGATACTATTATGGCTAAAAATCCGGATAGAAAATATGCAGATTGGAAAATTATCCATTTTAGTGTTAGAAAGAAGCTCAATAGTGAGGCTTGGATCCATAGCACCAGTAATAAACAGACTAGTCACGATCAAAAAGTTGATAAAATGTATAAGAAATATCCTTTTTATCTCACAATTGATGAAGACATCAACCCCTTCAATAAAAAACAATTTGCTTGGATGGGAATGAATGAAGAAATACAAAGCAAGGCCATATCCGATTTTGAACTTTGGTTCTTCCCAGAAGTTATGTTACTTTATAATTCATATAAAATAAAACCCTGGGTCATACCCATAAACTTACTTTTTTCTTTTTTTCAGGGAAATGCACCGATTAGTCCAAATAAAAACATTAATGAAAAAAAATATATTGAAGAAGATTATGCGGGATCAGTCATCAAAAACCATACAAAGAAAAAGCAAAACACAAGCGCTACAGAAACAGAATTCGATTTTTTACTAAAAAATAATTTGCTTATTAGAAGTGATTATTTTTTTAATCAACAACTAATCAATAATATCAAGGTATATTGTCTCCTGCTTAGACTGAGAAGCCCGCGAAAAGTTTTTATATCCTCTCTCCAACGAGACGAAATGATTTTCAATCTAATGCTGAGTCACAAGGATGTCCATATTCCCGAATTGGTGAAAGGGGGGGGGGTTAGCATCGAACCGGTTCGTCTGTCTGTGAAAACTAATGGAAAATTTATTAGATATCAAAGCATAAGTATTTCATTGGTTCATAAGAATAAAGATCGCATTAATCAAAGATATGGTGATAAAAAGAATTTTTATAAATCCCTTACAAGACATCAAAAACTAACTGGAAATAGAGATAAAAACTATTATGCTTTGCTCGTTCCCGAAAATATTTTATCACCTAGACGTCGGAGAGAATTTAGAATTGTAATTTCATTCAATTCAAGAAAAGGGAAGGGTGCGAGTCGAAATCCCATACTTTGGGATGGAAAGAACGTAAAAAACTGTGTTAAATTTTTGGATACAAGTCCAAATCTTGGTATAGATAAAAATAAATTAATAAAATTAAAGTGCTTTCTGTGGCCCACTTATCGATTAGAAGATTTAGCTTGTATGAATCGCTATTGGTTTGATACCACTAATAGCAGTAGTTTCAGTGTGTTAAGGCTACATATGTATCCACACTATCCACAATTTAAAAATAGACGACGATAAATTTTTGCTAGCTATCAGCTATCAGGTAACATATCTAATATTTCTAAGCAAACTAATACATACATGTAGTATCTTACATTCCATGATAATTTGATCTATAAATAAAAAAATCAACGGAATCTAACTTTTCTATTCCAATTCCAAATTGGATTCATCAGTGACTCATTTTTTTTGAGAAAATTAAAGGTAGATAATTTAATTTAGTCAAATGGTTAACATTATTCTTATTTATTATTTCTGATCAGTAAAATTAACAATAAAAAAATATCTTTAAACAATAAAAGGGGGGGGCAATTTACGTTTTATGGTCAAAAATGCATTCATTTCAGTTTTTTTACAAGAAAAAAAAGAAGAAAACCCGGGGTCTGTTGAATTTCAAGTATTAAGTTTCACTAATAAGATACGACGACTTACTTCACATTTGGAATTGCACAGAAAAGACTATTTATCTCAGAGAGGTTTACGTAAAATTCTGGGAAAACGTCAACGATTACTAGCTTATTTGTCAAAGAAAAATAGAGTACGTTATAAAGAATTAATTGGTCGGTTGGAAATTCGTGAGCCAAAAACTCACTAATTTGAATTTTAAAGAACTTTAATTATTTGATTTGTTAGATCTTGAATTTTGATTATTTTCGGCAATTCATGGAAGAATCAATCGGGGAAAAACCTATGAATGTACCAGTTACAAAAAAAGACCTCATGATAGTAAATATGGGTCCTCAGCACCCATCAATGCATGGTGTTCTTCGACTCATCATTACTCTAGATGGTGAAGATGTTATTGACTGTGAACCAATATTGGGTTATTTACACAGAGGAATGGAAAAAATAGCAGAAAACCGAACAATTATACAATATTTGCCTTATGTAACAAGGTGGGATTATTTAGCTACTATGTTCACAGAAGCGATAACCGTAAATGCACCAGAGCAGTTAGGAAATATTCAAGTACCGAAAAGAGCCAGCTATATAAGAGTAATTATGTTGGAGTTGAGTCGTATAGCTTCTCATTTGTTATGGCTCGGCCCTTTTATGGCCGATATTGGGGCACAAACCCCTTTCTTCTATATTTTCAAAGAAAGAGAATTAGTATATGATCTATTCGAAGCTGCCACTGGTATGAGAATGATGCATAATTATTTTCGTATCGGAGGAGTCGCTGTTGATCTACCCCATGGCTGGATAGATAAATGTTTAGATTTCTGTGATTATTTTTTAACAGGGGTTGCTGAATATCAAAACCTTATTACACGAAATACTATTTTTTTAGACCGAGTTGAGGGAGTAGGTATTATTAGCGAAGAGGAAGCAATAAATTGGGGTTTATCAGGACCAATGCTACGAGCTTCCGGAATAAAGTGGGATCTTCGTAAAGTTGATCATTATGAGTGTTATGACGAATTTAATTGGGAAATCAAATGGCAAAAAGAAGGAGATTCATTAGCTCGTTATTTAGTACGAATCAGCGAAATGACGGAATCTATAAAAATTATTCAACAGGCTCTGGAAGGAATTCCAGGAGGGCCATATGAGAATTTAGAAAACCGATGCTTTGATATAGTAAGGGATCCAAAATGGAATGATTTTGAATATCGATTCATTAGTAAAAAACCTTCGCCCACTTTTGAATTGTCGAAACAAGAACTTTATGCAAGAATCGAAGCACCAAAGGGAGAGTTGGGCATTTTTTTGATAGGAGATCAAAGTGTTTTTCCTTGGCGATGGAAAATACGACCGCCAGGTTTTATCAATTTGCAAATTCTTCCTCAGTTAGTTAAAAGAATGAAATTGGCTGATATTATGACGATACTAGGTAGTATAGATATCATTATGGGAGAAGTTGACCGTTGAAATGATAATTGATAGAACAGAAATACAAGATATCAATTCTTTTTACAGATTGGAGGAGATCTATGGGATCATATGGATGCTTATCCCTATTTTGACTCTTGTATTGGGAATCACAATAGGTGTACTAGTAATTGTGTGGTTAGAAAGAGAACTATCCGCAGGGATACAACAACGTATTGGACCTGAATATGCCGGCCCTTTAGGAATTCTCCAAGCTCTAGCAGATGGGACAAAACTACTTGTTAAAGAAAATATTATTCCATCTAGAGGAGATAGTGGTTTATTCAGTATCGGACCATCGGTAGCGGTCATATCAATTTTACTAAGTTATTCAGTAATTCCTTTTGGTTATCATCTTATCCTAGCTGATCTCAATATCGGGATTTTTTTATGGATCGCTATTTCAAGTATTGCTCCTATCGGACTTCTTATATCAGGATATGGATCAAACAATAAATATTCCTTTTTAGGTGGTTTACGAGCAGCTGCTCAATCCATTAGTTATGAAATACCATTAACTCTATGTGTGTTATCAATATCTCTACGTGTGATTCGTTGAGACACAAACTTTTGACTATTTCCGTTCTTTCGCGGAAAGCGTTGAATAGATAGTCTCCGTTTTTTGTTCATCGTTAGTGTTGATGAACTAAATCAGATAGTTCTATGAGTGAAAAAAAACAGCTTATAAGTTCGCAGTAAGAAGTCGAGCCTCATTTCCTCTGTATCAGGATTAAGCAAAAGTAAATATAAGCAGTAGAGACTGTTTACCCCAAGATTGGTTGGTTGGGCATCATGGCTTGAAACGGGTTCACAAGATCAACTGTATGGGGTTTTCATTAGTATATTACCCGACTACCATAACAGGCGATTGGGCAAAAATGAGTGGATGGTTAGAAACACCAAATTACACAAGGGATTAGTAATAGAGATTATATAAATTATACAAAGGGCCGTTTCCACATAAAAGGAAGACTAATTGGGGCTTTACGTTAGTAGAAATGATCAGGTAGTACTCCCCATGATTCCGATCCAGAGTATGCTCCTATCCACCGATTAAAGAAATTACTATCAAGAACGAAATAATCCTTTACTTTTTTTGAATCCACTATCTATGAATATTTATAGAAGGAGTATTTTATTGAAGGTTTAAGTTATTACTCAAAAAAACATTATAAATTATTAAAGGATGAGATAAATTCAGAAGTACTTTTTTTATTATAGCAAACAGAATTCCATTGGTCTAATTCGGGACCTCTCAATAGATTTTTATTCGATCTAGAACATATCGCCATAAAGAATGCCGATCCGGTCCTTAGATTTCTTTGTGGTCCTGGAGGAGCCGTATGAGGTGAAAATCTCATGTACGGTTCTGTAATAGCGATGGGAACAGTGATGTTATCACCGACTATAATTATCTAACAGTTCAAGTACAGTTGATATAGTTGAGGCACAGGCAAAATATGGGTTTTGGGGATGGAATTTGTGGCGTCAACCTATCGGGTTTATCATTTTTATAATTTCCTCCCTAGCAGAATGTGAGAGATTACCCTTTGACTTACCAGAAGCAGAGGAAGAATTAGTAGCGGGTTATCAAACTGAATATTCAGGTATAAAATTTGGTTTATTTTATGTTGCTTCTTATCTAAATCTACTAGTTTCTTCATTGTTTGTAACAGTTCTTTACTTGGGTGGGTGGAATCTCTCTATTCCGTACATGTTTATTCCTGAACTATTTGAAATAAATAAAGTAGGTGGCGTTTTTGGAACCACAATTTTTCTCTTTATTACATTAGCTAAAACATATTTGTTCTTGTTTATTCCTATCACAACAAGATGGACTTTACCGAGGTTAAGAATGGACCAATTATTAAACCTTGGATGGAAATTTCTTTTACCTATTTCTCTAGGTAATCTATTATTAACAACTTCTTCCCAACTCCTTGCACTGTAAATACACTATCACGACCTGTCCCAAACAAGAGAAAAAAAAAATTCTAGATATTCATGATATGTTCCCTATGGTAACCGGGTTCATGAATTATGGTCAACAAACAGTCCGAGCTGCAAGGTACATTGGTCAAAGTTTTATGATTACCTTATCGCACGCAAATCGTTTACCTGTAACTATTCAATATCCTTATGAAAAATTAATCACATCGGAACGTTTCCGCGGTCGAATCCACTTTGAATTTGATAAATGCATTGCTTGTGAAGTATGTGTTCGTGTATGTCCTATAGATTTACCTGTTGTGGATTGGAAATTGGAAACGAATATTAGAAAGAAACGATTGCTTAATTACAGTATTGATTTCGGAATCTGTATTTTTTGTGGTAATTGCGTTGAGTATTGTCCAACAAATTGTTTATCAATGACTGAAGAATATGAACTTTCTACTTATGATCGTCACGAATTGAATTATAATCAAATAGCTTTGGGTCGTTTACCAATGCCAGTAATTGACGATTACACAATTCGAACAATTTTGAATTCGCCTCAAAGAAAAAATGCGTCAACCCCATGATTTACAAATTTTAATTTTATTTTTCCGTGGTCAATAACTACAATAGAAATCCCAACTATAAATTAGTTGATGAGAATCGAGGCGTCATTTGGAGTTAAAATCGAGTGATATATCATCTATCAGTAATTTTTTTAACATATATAGCTTGTTCAAACTCCCATTTTAAATTTATTATTCTGATAAAAAACGAGATTGATTCAATTATTGGATACACATCAATCCACACTCATTAGAATTTCTTAGCATTTAGAATTAAATTCATAAAAACATATCATAAAAAAATAGGGTCCATTTCCTGGTCAGGTCAATAAGATCATGAAAGATTTTTTATTTATTTCTTATTTTACATAAAATGGATTTACCCGGACCAATACATGATTTTCTTTTAGTCTTTCTAGGATTGGTTCTTATATTAGGAGGTTTAGGGGTGGTATTACTTACTAATACAATTTATTCTGCCTTTTCATTGGGATTGGTTCTTGTTTGTATATCTTTATTATATATTTCATCAAACTCCCATTTTATAGCTGCCGCACAGCTCCTTATTTACGTGGGAGCTATAAATGTTTTAATCATATTTGCTGTGATGTTTATGAATGGTTCAGCATCGTACAACGATTT